AACTGTATTGTTACTTTTGCTCCCGTCGGGATAAATCTGACCCCTTCCCCTGTTTCCGCCTACATATATAGGATATTTTAAGAAGTGAACCTCCTTCGTAGTAGCGGGGTCCGGGGAAAGGATAGGAAAGGTTATTTCACTATATTTCTGACCAGGAACGGGGCCTATCACAAGAATATTTTTTTTATTGGGGCGATAGCTCTGAAAAGACAGATTGCCTATCTTTTCTTTTATCTCGGGGGAAATCCGATCAGCAGGAGCTAATTCAAAACCCTCTGGTAAAATAAGAACAGCCCCTACATTCAAAGCACCCTTTTTACCATTAGCAAGAACTTGTTTTAGTTGCATATCATAAGGGATTCGAACAACTGCTTCAAATACAGTATCTGGAAGTACCGTTTGTGGAACTTCAATATCCACGGGCTTATTAGCTAAATGGCAATTGGCACATACAATACGACCAGTCGCTTCTCGCGGATTTTCATAACCCTGCTGTGCAAAAATGGGATATGCACTTGAAATGGATGGCCGAGTTATGATATATATCATGAGCGATACGGAAATGGATCGAGTAATTTGTTCTTTTATACAAGAAAAAGTCTTTCTAGTTTGCATGGTCCAACCATTGAGCACAAAAATGTCTACAATAAATTTGGTAGGTCGCTAACCTAGTTCCCTATCCGCAATTCTGCTATTTACTGGAATAATTTTACTGGAATAAATAATATTAATATATAGAATAAATCTTTGGGATGGGTAGAAAAATAAAGAGTAAGTATGATTTTACATGCTTTGCTTCTGTACAACTACAAAGTAAGAAACGTTAGAATTGAATTGGATTAATATCAGTAGATCCTTTTTTAATCATTCATTGAATGATAAATCACTACAAGTGACGGAGAAACACGATTTAAATAACGAAAAATCCAAAATTTAAATAGAGTATCTAGAATGACTGGAAAAGTAGAAACAAGACCAGATATAATTTGATCATTATGAGCAAATCCAAAATCTTTGTAGACAAAGCCAATCATTAGTTCCCAACCATGGGGCGAATGGAATCCGATACATAAATCTGTTAATAAAAGAATCGAAAAAGCCTTTATTGTGTCACTTAAGTTATATAGGAATTCCTGAGCCCAAGAGTTAAGAATAACAAGTTCTTTATTACCCAAAATTGAATAACCACTTAGAATAACGAAACAGATTATATTTGTCAAGAAGTGCAAAATCGTATGGATATGATCCTCATTGTGTATCTTGATTAATTGGAGCGTTTCTTTGTGGATTCCTATACGAAGGTTTTGTAGATGTGTCTCCGAGTATTCCTTGATCATTTCCTCCAAAAGAAAGATTTCCTCCAATTCTATGAATTTTTCGAGAATATTTTTTTCTTGAATATCATTCAAAAAAATTTCAGATTGCCTAGTATTCCACCAATAAGTAACCCAAGATTCCAGACTTTTATTAAATGAGAGAGAAATCCACCAGGGCAAAAATACTATAGATGCAAGATATAAAAGAGGGTTGAATGCTTTCTTTTTTGACATTTTTTCATTTCGTCTATGAATTTTTAATGAACCGACCTCATTAGTTGACTCTACGCCATCCAATATTTCTCTCATGCATGAGTTCTATTACAAAGTATCGAACTTATGAATCTATTCACTGTTTTGTTTTGTGGTTGTTACGTTACGTATACGTCTTCTTTGACTAGAATGCGCGTTATGAAGAAACTTCAGTTAAGTTATGGTATAGAAAAGTGGGATTCTTTAGTTTTTCCTTACTGCTGAGAAAGCATTCACTCTCTCAGCTCATTTCTCAAAATACTTCAATCGGTACACGCAAGAAATAGGCCAATTCGGCAGCTTTTTGTTCGATTTCCCGTGGAGTAACATTCTCATCAGTACGAGTCAAGGGAATGGCCCCCTGGCCTCTGATATCCATATAAAGGACACGGCGAGCATAAATACCCTCTTTAACTTCTATTCTGACGGACTGAATATCCTTTATAAGGAATCGGAGGAAGATGCGACGATTTTTTCCAGGGAATCCCCAACGAAAAATACACACCATTCCTTCTTTTCTATCGAATCGATCATAACCACCCCCTACATTCCACGAAATTGTGCACCACAAATAGGAGCTAATAAAGAGACCCGCGATCCCATAGAAAGACATCACAATCCCTTGTGGAAAAAAAAGGATTTGCTGAGACGGAAATAAAGATATCAAGTTTCTCCCAAGATAACTGGAAGTTCCAACCAATAAGAATCCTAATGAACCTAAAAAAAGGATAATGGCCCAGCAGAAATTACTTGTTTTTCGCGACCCCGTTATAGGTTGTATCCATATATGTTCTGATCGACAACTCATACTTGATCTGGTTTCGTTTTATTGTAATTGAGAGAATACCCTAGACTTTAGTCTTTTTGTTTCCGAAGTAACTCTCATCAACTAGTACTAGTTTGATGTGAACCTTTAAGAGTAATTTATCAAATTGGTTAGATCTAAAAAAAAAAAAAAAAAAATACCGTTCGTATGATCCCATCAATATACATATAGATGTACCGATTTTACAGTTCAGCCATCCGGCGATCCTGAGATTTTTTCAAATAGATAGAATTCCTTTAACCCCATATCATCTTTCTACAGGCCAAAGAGCCCCTTTTCGACGGAAGCGCCGCATGTTATACCTTCTTTTCTTACACTAAATAGGTATCTGCGTTATGATACAAGTCTTAGTTTTGAAAAAAAAAATGGATCAGAGTTGGGCCCATCAGATCTAAACAGTCTTATTTTTTTGAACATGAAGAAATAAAGAAGCCATTGCCATTGCCGGAAATACTAAGCCTACTAAAGGCACCAAAACAGAGGGAAAGTCGAAAGTTGTCATATAAAGGATACCTCAATTTACTATTTGTACCTATTATTATTTATATTAATATTATAAAGATAAAGATTAGTATAAATCTAAGTATATATCTAAGTGAGTATAGAAGGTACAAAAGCATATATCATATCTATAGTTTCTATATTTGGATTATATATACATACGTAAGACGTAGAACAAAAATTTTTTATTTTCCTAGAATTTTACGAAAATAAGAATTCACTATTTTTCTTGTTGATAGAAGCCTCTTAACTGAATTAGTAATCAAGAATATAGATAAAAAGGAGTTATCCACAACTTTTGATTTCTTTTTACAATTTAGATCTTATGTCAACAAAGAAACCCCATTCATATTCGTTTTACTTGGATTCTGATAAACTAACTACTTGTTTGCTACAAATAAAAAAGTAACTTAATGCTCTATTGAATTTTGATTCAAAGGAAAGAAAGCGTGGAGCTGAAATAACTCACTCAGAACGCTTTTTAAAGGATTACGTGGTACGATTAGATCGAATAAGCCCTTCTGGAATAAATATTCAGCCGCCTGTGAACCTTCAGGTACTGTTTTATTCAATGTTTGTTCAATTACTCTTTTACCCGCAAATGCAATATAGGCATTGGGTTCGGCAATAATGATATCTCCCAACATACCAAAACTCGCAGTTACCCCCCCTGTAGTAGGAGATGTAAGAATTGGTACATAGAATAACTTTTTATTTGATTGATAATCATATAAAGCAGAAGATATTTTAGCCATTTGCATTAAACTCAAACTGCCCTCTTGCATACGCGCCCCCCCGGAAGCACATACTATAATAAGAGGGAGAAATTTGTTAGTAGCGTACTCAATCAAACGGGTTATTTTCTCCCCAACCACGGATCCCATACTACCCCCCATAAACTGAAAATCCATAACCCCAAGTGCTGTGGGAATACCGTTTAATTGGCCTATACCTGTTTGAACGGCTTCAGTTAATCCTGTCTTTCGTTGATAAGAATCGATACGATCTTTATAAGGCTCCTCTTCTGAATGAAATTCAATGGGATCCAAAGAAACCATGTCTTCATCCATAGCATCCCAAGTATCCGGATCGATCGAAAGTTCGATTCTATCGGAACTACTCATTTTCAAATGATATCCACATTGTTCACAAAGATTCATTTTTGATTTTAAAATTTTCTTATAATTTAATCCATAACAATTTTCACATTGAACCCACAAATGTCTGTATTTTTGAGTTACATCCAGATCATTGGAACTTTCTATTATAGTGCTACCATTCGTGCTGGTACTTATATCGGACCCCTTACTTTCACCACAAACGGAACGAGAAATGTAACTGTTACTGGAATTGTCACTACCACTTACAATGTAAGTATCAATAAAGATTTGAGACTCAAGATAAATGTCAATACAACTATTAATGTGATTATTCCAACTATATTGAGTATCATCCATGTAATGATCATCGTGAGGATCGTCATTGTTCGATCCATTATTTAGATAACTAAAATTCCAATAACTATAAAAAGAACTTTCTAGTTCACTCTGAAAAAAATGACCACTATCAATCTCGAAAATATGATTTTCAATATCAAAATATATGGAATAACTGTTCCCATTTCTATCCATAACTAAAAAAGTTTCATCAGAGATGAAATTCCGAATGTCCTTGACGCCGAATAAATAATCAACATTGCTGTAACTAAAATTGTCACGACTACCCCAACTATGACTATTTTTCTTCATATCATTTCTATTCGGATCTTCACTTTCACTGGTATTTTCAATAGGACCAAGACCGCCCGTTGATTTACTTAGACCACACCTGTGTTCGAACTCTTTCTTAAACAGTATTGAATCGAACCACCATCTTTCCATAGAGTTTTCTTGCCCCCTATTTGCTTTGCATGAAAATACAATAGATGAATAGTCATTCGATGAAAAATTCTTTATTTATTTGAATATCTTTTTCCTGTCCGAATAAACATAAAAATCCAATCAATAGGATTATTAACTAATCTAATAAGGAGTGTGAGTATTGAAAAAAGTATTCTTTGTGGGAATCCAGATTAGCACTTCACTATATAGGAAATTTTTTTTTGT